TTTTGTTAAGTGTATACACACCTTCTATGAGAAATGATATAGAGACCGTAGTTGTCTAACGAGAGACTGGGCAATAATAAGATTTTTCCTCGGGCGATTGGACATTTACCCCTTGGTTTCTAATTTGAGAAGGGCGGTTTATGCTTTATTGACTTATTTCATATCATGGTTCGGTCGTTAAAAATAGGTGAGGTTTTCCCTTCCTTATTAGGAAAAATAAAGGAATTAGAATCCCTAGTTTATAGATTAAGTTTATAGACAAAGATAGTATAGTAGAAAGATGATTCTTTCTACCATACTATCTATCTCGTAGAAAACTTCCGATTGATTATAGTGCGCTCATTTCATTTAAGTTAATGACGTGAAATTTGAAGCCTTTAGCATTTGACGTCGTCAATTTTTGATAAGAACTCAGAAGGAAGGTTTCATTCATTTCATTCAAATTCATTTGAAAATTCAATTGAATTAATCATTTTGACTGACTGTTTTTACGTAAATGATAAGTAGAAAGGCGGTAGGAACTAGAATGAATAGTGCAGTAGCAATAAATGCAAGAATATTTACTTCCATAATCTCATCGGTTTTTTTACTTCGCAATAACTCGGGATTTAATCCCCTAGAGATGATCAATCTTTCGTCTGTAAATTCAATGAATGAATTACTTCTCGATGATCTTGAATCGGATCAATAGCATGAATAACAATATATGATCTATGAAATCAACCCGTCGTCAAGACTTGAATAGTATAACATAGGAAGTTCTTTTATCCATAGCGAATGAAAGTTTTGATTCCTGACTCAATCAATCCAAAATTCCTTTATTTATTATTTATAATCCGTTTCCTTGTTTTTTTCTATAACCTACCTTGTGTCTTCCTTGGACAATCATCTGATGAAGGATCATCAGAGTGCCCTTCCGCCTCGATTAATTACATAGTTCCAAACCTAAACAAACAATAAAAGCGAAATGGAAAAAATAGGAAATAAAAAAGAAATAAAGACTCCTTTTTGCTTTGGGAATGAAAGTATGCCCCTCGACACCCTTTGACTCGTTCGGAAAAATGAATTGGTGTATTTATTGGACCCGGTCGGGACTGGCGGGGCTCGAACCCGCAGCTTCCGCCTTGACAGGGCGGTGCTCTAACCGATTGAACTACAATCCCGGGGAAATTAAGGGATCTAGCAGAAAATTGGATTCTTTTTTATCTTCGTATGGGGTCTTTCTGAAGGACAGGGGGGTTTATACCATCTCATGGCAGATTGGCGGATTATTGGGCCGAGCTGGATTTGAACCAGCGTAGACATATTGCCAACGAATTTACAGTCCGTCCCCATTAACCGCTCGGGCATCGACCCAGGAAGAATCCATTTTAGGCTTATTGGTAATCCACGATCAACTTCCTTTCGTAGTACCCTACCCCCAGGGGAATTCGAATCCCCGCTGCCTCCTTGAAAGAGAGATGTCCTAAACCACTAGACGATGGGGGCCGACTTGACCAACCGCCCTCATACTATGATCATAGTATGATCAGTTTTTTGAAATTGTCAATATAATGAAATGATCAGATCCGAGGGATCTGTCCGTTTTTCAGAATTGTATAGAATTTTTGGATTCGTCATTCATATTCATGAATCGTTCATTAGAATCGACATTCTCTAGATAAATCTAATCTAGTAAGCGGGATCAAGAAGTTATCGAAAATTTTCTTTAAAACTTTAGTTCAAGGAGACAAGACAAGTAGAATCTCTTCATGACATGAAATATCTTGAAATTGATTTTATGTCGAATTTGGTAAGTGTACGTGTATGTTATGTCTCAATCAAGTGAATTTTCCCTTCATTGAGGATCATCTCAATAAAATCAATTAGGGCCGGAAACAATTCATTTTCCCTTCGACTTTCTAGGAAAATCCATTTGATTATTCAAAAATCATCCATTAGCCACTATGAGTATTTAATATACTTTTATATATAAAATATAATATATATGCATATAGAAATTTTATCTACATAGTGACTCGTTCGGGAATTAAATAAAATAAGCCCTTTTAACTCAGTGGTAGAGTAACGCCATGGTAAGGCGTAAGTCATCGGTTCAAATCCGATAAGGGGCTTTTCTTTTTTCATCAATTTTTTTCATAAAAGTCCAGTCGGAGTATTCAGAAAATAGAGATTTTTTTATTTGGAATACAGAATACAAAAGGAACTAACCAGATAATACGTTATCATTATACTGAGTTAGAGTTGAGTTAGAGTATAGTAGTTCTAGTTAGAAATCGGTAAATTTGGATTATTATGAATAATCCTAAGTCGATTCTTGAATCGCCAAAAATCCCTATTTTCCATTATACCAAGCAAATCTATTGGAAAGATTCAAAATCAACAAAAGAAAAAGTAAGTGGACCTGACCCATTTAATTATAACTATATTCGCTATTCTGATATTAAAATTCGATAGAGATGAAATTTGAATTAGAACATTTACATTTAGTTGACCCACC